CCGCTTGGTTTCAGACTTGGTACAACTCAAAGTCATGATTCTCTTTGGTTTGCACAACCAACAAATTATTCCGAGAGTCTACAAGAAGATAAAAAAATACGAGATTGTATCAAGAATTATATACAAAAAAATATAAGAATATCTTCTGGTGTCGAGGGAATTGCACGGATAAAGATTCAAAAAAGAATCGATCTGATTCAAGTCATAATCTATATGGGATTTCCAAAGTTATTAATAGAGGATAAGCCTCGAAAAATCGAAGAATTACAGATGAATGTGCAAAAAAAACTGAATTGTGTGTACCGAAAACTCAACATTGCTATTACAAGAATTGCAAACGCTTATAGACACCCTAATATTCTTGCAGAATTTATAGCCGGACAATTAAAGAATAGAGTCTCGTTTCGTAAAGCAATGAAAAAAGCTATTGAATTAACTGAACAGGCAGGTACAAAAGGAGTTCAAATACAAATTGCGGGGCGTATCGACGGAAAAGAAATTGCACGTGTCGAATGGATCAGAGAAGGTAGGGTTCCTCTACAAACCATTCGAGCTAAAATTGATTATTGCTCCTATACAGTTCGAACTATTTATGGGATATTAGGGATCAAAGTTTGGATATTTGTAAACAAAGAATAAGAAACTTTTCCTTATCTTTAACCTTCCATGTTTCGATAAAACAAAAAATGAGAAATTTTATAAGATTGAATAAAATAAAAAAATTCAATTAATCATTTGATATTGATATAATTGCTATGCTTAGTGTGCGACTCGTTGGTTTTTTTTAGAGTGGTTAGAATTCAACAAAAAAATAAACCGACTCGTAGTATGAATTAATTAATGTAGTATGAATTAATTAATAAAGAACTAATAACCAACTCATCGCTTCGCATTATCTGAATCTAAAGAACTAGTCAAAATAAAAAATATAAATAAAGATATGATATATTGGTGATATAATTATAGCAACTGAAATATTGCATAAAAAAGAAATAAAAACGAATCTGATTATGAGTTGTAAAGCAATAAGAATATACGGATAAATGAAGGGGTGAAAGAAAGAGAGAAAAAGAATATCAATGATATAGAATTCTAATATGTAAAGGTCTATGGGTCATCTCATAAAAGATAGTGTAATAAAGCATCAATATTCATTAATCCATATATAGATGAATATATTCCTAGAACAAACAAATCAAGAGCCACAAGTCAATAAAAACTGAGAAGGTTGATTCAAGAAAAAAGAAAATTTAAAATCTTATTAGAGAGGCTCCGTTGTAGAATTCAGACCTAACCATTAATCGAGAAGCGATGGGAACGACGGAACCTGTAAATACCTAAGATTTTATTAAAAAGAAATCTTAATGATTCATTGGGTGGGATGGCGAAACGAAGCAAGAACCAATCCATTTTTTTTTGAGGAGTCGTGGGCTAACCCTACATTACATCTGAAATTGATAATGAAAGAGTAAATTAAATATTCGCCCGCGAGAATTTTGATTTTATTGAATTGAATTTATAAATTTGGTCCAATCCGATAGGATAATAAAAAGAAAAGAAAAAGAAAGATTCGTTAGAACCTTATAACATAACAAAACAGCATTATCTAGTTATATATGGATAGCAAGAATTGTCTATATTGTCTATAAGAATACATGTTTAGTTATATATCAAAACAAGATATACAAATTTCCAATAGACAAATAGATTCTATGAAATCTCAAAAAATCCCGCGATTCTATTATATTATTCATTAAACATATGTATATTATTGTATATTATTTTATCGGTTAAATCTATTTATTTTATTTTTGAATCGCTTCATTCGCGAGGAGCTGTATGAGGTGAAAATCTCATGTACGGTTCTGTAATAGCGATGGAATTGAGAAACAACCATCAACTATAACCCCAAAAGAACCAGATTCCGTAAACAACATAGAGGAAGAATGAAAGGAATATCCTATCGAGGTAATCATATTTGCTTCGGAAGATATGCTCTTCAGGCACTTGAGCCCGCTTGGATCACATCTAGACAAATAGAAGCAGGGCGGCGGGCAATGTCACGAAATGTCCGCCGGGGTGGACAAATATGGGTACGCATATTTCCAGACAAACCGGTTACAGTAAGACCTACCGAAACGCGTATGGGTTCGGGAAAAGGATCTCCCGAATATTGGGTAGCTGTCGTTAAACCAGGTAGAATACTTTATGAAATGGGCGGAGTCGCAGAAAATATAGCCAGAAAGGCTATTTCAATAGCAGCATCCAAAATGCCTATACGAACTCAATTCATTATTTCGGGATAAAAATTCGAACCAAAGGAAAGAGATCTTTAGGATGAAAAAAAAAATTGCAATTGTAGGTTTCTTTTTTTTTTTTGAACACAGAGAATATTTTTTTTTACTTCAACCTTTTGACTGAAAGAACAGATAAAAAAATGATATGATTCAACCTCAAACCCATTTGAATGTAGCCGATAACAGCGGAGCCCGCGAATTGATGTGTATTCGAATCATAGGAGCTAGTAATCGACGATATGCTTATATTGGTGACATTGTTGTTGCTGTAATAAAGGAAGCAGTACCAAATACGCCTTTAGAAAGATCAGAAGTGATTAGAGCTGTAATTGTACGTATTTGTAAAGAACTCAAACGTAACAACGGTATGATAATACAGTATGATGATAATGCTGCGGTGGTCATTGATCAAGAAGGAAATCCAAAAGGAACTCGAATTTTTGGCGCAATCGCCCGGGAATTGAGACAGTTAAATTTCACTAAAATAGTTTCATTAGCACCCGAGGTATTATAAGACGAGACCATGATATAGATATATTATTTATGAATGAAATAGATTAATAGATTATGTCTCACACATATATCTTTTGTAGTAATTATTATATTTGTAGTAATTATTTTAATTTTATTCTATTAATTAATTATTTTATTCTATTAATATTAATATATAGAATATATAATTCTAATTAGAATTAAATATAAATTAAATAGAAATATATATTAAATATTCTATTAATTATCTATTTTCTTTCTATTTTTAATTAGATATGAATATGAAAATTAGATATGAAAATGATTTTCATTATAGAATTCTAATTAAATTAGAATTCAAAATGAATTATTTAATTATATAAATATATTAAACATTCTAATTTTTAAAATATAAAGATATTAAATATAAATATTCAAAATCAAAATTAGAATTCAGAATTCTATTCTATGAATAAAAATCAAAAAATTATTCTATTTTTTAGAAATAGAATTCTTCTAAAAAATAGAATTCAATATGAGATATTCAATATGAGATATTATAATTATATATTTCATTTTTATAATATTTCATTTTCATTTTATAATATTATTATAATATTATATTATTTATTATTATATTATAAAATTTATATTATAAAATAATAAAAATAATAATATTATATATATAGTATATATATATTATTATATTCAATATATTCAATATTAGATATTTTATTGAATAAAAAATAGAACAAAGGAGCATGTTGATTATATCGAAAGTCAGGGGCAACAATCATTTTCGTTTATCATGGGTAAGGACACCATCGCTGACATAATAACCTCTATACGAAATGCTGACATGAATAGAAAAGGAAGAGTTCAAATCCCATCTACTAACATCACCGAAAACATTGTTAAAATACTTTTACGAGAGGGTTTTATTGAAAACGTGAGAAAACATAGGGAAAGCGACAAATATTTTTTAGTTTTAACTCTACGGTATAGAAGAAATAGGAAAGGATCATATAAAACTATTTTAAATTTAAAACGGATCAGTACACCTGGTCTACGAATCTATTCTAATTATCAACGAATTCCTAGAATTTTAGGAGGGATGGGGATTGTAATTCTTTCTACTTCTAGAGGTATAATGACAGATCGAGAGGCTCGATTAAAAAGAATCGGCGGAGAAGTTTTATGTTATATATGGTAATCTTTCTGATATCCGAATTATATGAGAAACTTCTATCCATTTTTGTGAAAAAAGAGAGAAAACACAGGTTTCTAATATCACTCTTCATACATTAGTGAATGCATGAAGGGGGTTTAAATGAAATAGGAATAAAAGAAAAGAAAAAAGAAAATGGATTCATGAGGGTTTAATTACTGAATCACTTCCCAGGGGTATGTTCCAGGTTCCTTTATATAATGAAAATAGGATTCTAGGCTATGTTTCCGAAAGGATTCGACGTACTCTTATTTTATATGTATACGAACGGGAAAGTAAAAATGGAAGTATAAGTCATTTAATTAGACTGTTTTTTCAACTTCAACATTTTTTTTGGGGGGTACAATTAGAAGTTAAAAATTTAAGGAAACCATATTTTCTTCCAATAAAGAGATTCGGGATTAAGTTAAGGACTGACAAATATGAAAATAAGGGCCTCTGTTCGTAAAATTTGTGAAAAATGTCGATTGATCCGTAGGCAGGGACGAATTATAGTAATTTGTTCCAATCCAAGACATAAACAAAGACAAGGATAATATTTCCACAAAAGAGGGCTTCTATTCGAAAGCACCGGATGCACAAATCAAATAAATTTATATTCAATAAAATATATATATAATATATATCTAAAATCAAATATATAATTAATATTAATAAGAAAATAATAAAAAGAAAAATATTAATAAAAAAAATAAATATTATATTAAATATTCTATTAATTTAATTAGATTAATATATATAAATATATATATAAAAATATAAAAATAGAATATATAAATTCTATATAATAATTTATATATAATTTATATAGAATATTCTATATAATAAGTATAAGTATTATAATAATAAGTATAAGTATTATATTATAGTATAAGTATTATATTATAATAATAAGTATAAGTATTATAAGAAATATTATTGATATTTCAAATTTGAAATTCTATTTCAAATTAAAAAATTATATTCTATATTAATAGAATATTCTATATTAAAATAGAATATTC